TCTCCTACATCATGATTATGACCCAAAAACCGAGTGAATAGCGAGCCATTCCTAGTAGATTATTGCATAGGAACGACCAATCAATTCTAATTCTAACTAGAAAAATAGATCAATTTTCATCAAAGTAAAAGAAAGATCTTTCTTTTGAGGTTCTGCGGATAAATAAATAGAAAATATGAAAACTGTTAGAAACATTCTATTCATGTTTGCAAAACCAACATTCGCCTCTTTTTCTGTTATTTTATACCGGTACCGGAGGCAATCACTAAATTAGAACGAATCCTCTGATTGATGGGTCTATTTTTTGCACTTCGATTAATGGATCTCTTTAGATCACGATTCTATTTAGACTATGATTCCATATCTTAATAATTCTCAAATTCCTTTCCAGTCCAGTTTTAGAGTTCTCCCTGAACAACAAACCCTACCCTATAGGATCTATTATAAAAGATCTATTATAAAAGATCTATTAAATATATTCAGAAAAATATATAGAGTTGATTGTATAGTGTCCTATGACAAAACAATCGGGTTTTTACATCGCAGAATGGTTATTCGATCCTTTTTCTTCTTTGGATGAGAATTAAATAAAAAAATTTTCGTTATTATAATCTGTAACTTCAATTAAATTGGAATACTTTCTTTTGTTGGTATACTACTCCATTTACATTAGGATGAAATCAAAGCGTACTCCAATATTTCTTTATTTGTTTTTTTGATTCCTGTCAAAAAGGAACAATTTGAATAAATACAGGTCCCTTTTTCTTAATGAATCTGTTTTTATGTTATTTCGTACTGTACAATTATTTTCTTTGTGGGATCGGTTTACCACGAGAGGTAATGAGAATAATTATAGAATGGATTGCTACCTATGCCTAGATCGCGGATAAATGGAAATTTTATTGATAAGACCTTTTCAATTGTAGCCAATATCTTATTACGAATAATTCCGACAACTTCAGGAGAAAAAGAGGCATTTACCTATTACAGAGATGGTGCGATTTGATTCTTTTTTTATTGCTCTCAATCTTACGAGAAAGACGCAGGATTTGGGATCGGGATAGAAATAAAAATTTTGAAAAAAAAAATCTACGCTTGTTGAAGGTAAAGTTTGGAAATAGAACAATTCCTTCTGTCGTGTATCCTCCATTAATGCAACCTCGGATGCTATGGTTTAATTGTCGACTCTAGTATTGAGCGAAAGGCTACACCTATAGGTTCTGTATTTACAGGTCAACCCTACTCCACCAGTACCAATAGGCCACATAGGGGAAGAAGCACTACACCTAGGAATCAACAACACGAAAACTTTGTTATAAAGTATCCCGATCCTGATAAGGATCGTAACTAACAAGAATGGTCGGGACAACAAACATCCGTCTCGTTTGTATTTTGGATACCTGTATAACCATCGAAGGCTGTTGAAGTGACTAATTCCTGGAAATTCTGAGGCGTTTAGAACAAATAAATTGTTGGAGTTATATTTTCTATCTAGTATCAACACGTTTGATCTTAAGAAAAGATCTCTCGCAGTAAGGTTGGCTAGAGATTTCTTGTAAAAACACTAGCCCTGCTCAGTTCATAATGATAATAAATATTTTCCTCTTTTTTGTTTTTGATTCCCTGTTTTATTTTCATTATGCACATAAAAGAGGAGCCGTATGAGATGAAAATCTCATGTACGGTTCTGGAACGGAGATTCTTTGAATTGAATGACGACCGTAACGGATGTCAGCTCAATCCGAAGGAAATTATGCGGAAGCTTTACAGAATTATTATGAAGCTATGCGACTAGAAATTGATCCCTATGATCGAAGTTATATACTCTATAACATAGGACTTATCCACACAAGTAACGGAGAACATACGAAAGCTCTGGAATATTATTTTCGAGCGCTAGAGCGAAATCCGTTCTTACCACAAGCTTTTAATAATATGGCTGTGATCTGTCATTACGTGCGACTATCTCCACTATAGAAAGAAAAAAGGAAAGGGGGATTAAATCCGCTAGTAAATACTAGAAACAAAAAGGGCTTTCTACATATGAATCGTCTAAAACAACGATTTTTATCAGCTGTAGCAAAGAAAGAAACTTCATAGAAGTTGAAATTTAAAGTGAAGAAAGAGATATGCCTAGCTGTTTTATTCTATGGATAAAGAATCTAATTGATAGAGCAAGCATCGTAAAGATCAATTAGCGAGGTTTTGGGCCGAGACAATAATAACTGCTTACTAATGCCATGATGTGAGATAAGCATTAGGAATCAACTTATGTAATAGAGTTGATCCACTAAGGTATTGAGCAGCGGTGTAGGATCAGATCCCAAAGATAGTAAGTCTTTTTCTTATGAATGAAAGTCTTTTTCAAAAATTCTATATAATATTATAATATATATATATTTTATATTATCTAAATAAATTTAGATATGAAACCGAGATAGTTACCTTTCAAAAAATTATAACGATTAGGGATAGGGATAAATGCCTATGCTTTATTCTT